TGCTGACCATCGATGAACTGATCGGATTAACCAACCAAAGTTGGCCTCAGTCATGATGTATTGAACAGAGGAAAAAGCCTCTGTAACGGTTGGACGATAGTAAAAAGTCATAGCAAAACCCGTAGCTACTTGTACTAGAAAACAAGTAAGTGTGATCCCCCCTAAACAATAAAATATGTTGACATGAGGAGGAACATATTTACTAGTTATATCATCTGCAATCGCCTGAATCTCAAGACGTTCCTCAAACCAATCGTATACTTTATTGAGATAGGTAACCCAATGGAACTCCCCCTCTGAGAACCGTATATGAGAATTTCATCTCGTACGGCTCAAGCGGAAACACACAAATACTGATTTCAACGGATATATAATAGAAAATGAAAAACTTCATTAACCACTTGATTCGATTTGCCTCGAAGATACGAAGTAACAAAAATCCGGAATCTCTTCTTTGTGATGATAATGCCAAAAAATATCAAGTTGGCTCATCTGTCTTTCTTTATGTTGATCGTTACAGGCCTCTTGAATCTTCTCTTCCCTATTTTTTATTTGTTATTTGATTTATTGTTTTTTTTTTTTTTTTTGTGCGTACTGCGGATTTACTCTTGTTTTACTATTGATAGGAATTCTCTTGTTGAGACCCTATGAATCAATTGAAACCTCAGATTCATACTAGAACCACGATGATTTAGCCTCAAGCTAAACTCAAAGGTTCTCTGAGTAAGAACCTTTGATGATCACTTATTGAATGAATGGATGTAATGACTCAACAAAATCTAGAGAAAGAGTTATCCTTCGGTCAAAATAAATCTGAAGGAATAAAATTCGTTTGATTTAGGAAATACCTATTTGAATTTTTTTTGAGTCCGGTTGCGAGGTCTGAATAAATAGTAGGTATGAATCATAGTTCAAATATTTCTTTTCTTGATCTATTCTATATATTCCGTGCTCCAGATACTAGAATAAATATCCGACGAGGTAGAATCATCTTGATAGAGATAACAGGTCCATTCTATGTATTATCAATAGGATCAATTATAACAAGTCACACACTCATATTCCGGAAATACCGAAACAAAAAAATTCCACGGTCGAACTACCAGAATAGAATGGTCTAGAAATCCAAGTCTAAAGTAATTTTTTCTTTGATTGAAAGACTAGGACTTCATAGTTCTTATAAACCTAACTCATTGAAATTCCATCCAGTAAAACGGAAGAATTATAAATTTCCAAAATAATAGATAGGAATATCGCAAATAGAGCCATTGCGACCCCCATAAGTGGTGTAGTCCCCCATCCCGGAGCTACTTTACCATATTCCGAATTCAATGGTTTCAATAAATCCCCTACAGTAGTTCGTCTTGGCCCAGATCTAGAACTATCCTCAACGGTTTGTGTAGCCATAAATCCTATTTAATGATTGGTTGAGATCTGTTGACTTTGTATACTATTCCGTTGTAGTTGTAAATAAACGATCTTATCGTAGATCCATTGTGATCTTGAAATTATCTAAAAATGGAAACAGCAACCCTAGTCGCCATCTCCATATCCGGTTTACTTGTAAGCTTTACTGGGTACGCCTTATATACCGCTTTTGGGCAACCCTCTCAACAACTAAGAGATCCATTCGAAGAACACGGGGACTAGTTGAAGTAATGAGCCTCCCAATATGGGAGGCTCATTACTTCAATTAAATTATTTCGAAAGGTTATTTCATTTTTTTAGTCGGAACCTTAGGTGGTTCTCGAAAAAAGATAGCGAAAAAAATTATCCCTAAAGTCGAGACTAAAAGGAATGTATAAACCAATGCTTCCATGGATTCGATCGTGGTTTACAATTATAGCTTCCACACCTATTCATTTGGGATCATTTATCATATCATATAAAGAAAGAAAGAAAAAAAGTCAAAGAAAGGTGATTCAAGTCAAGATTTCTCTGATACCCAATGTCAAATAAAAAAAAAATAGAGGCGAAAGATACCACAACAATGTCGTATCAGACTACTTGTCTCCTTGTAGTTGGATCTCCAAGTTTTTGGAATGCTCCAAATTCCACTTGAGCATCCAAATCTGGATCAATACCAGCAAAAACATCTCTGAACAAGGTTCTAGCGCCATGCCAAATGTGTCCGAAAAAGAAGAGCAAAGCAAACGTAGCATGCCCAAAAGTGAACCAACCCCTTGGACTGCTACGAAAAACACCATCGGATTTCAAAGTAGCCCGATCTAATTCAAAAATTTCACCTAATTGGGCACGTCTAGCATATTTTTTCACAGTAGCAGGATCAGAATAACTTACTCCATTAAGTTCGCCACCATAGAACTCAACAGTAACACCTACTTGTTCAACACTATACTTTGATTCTGCCCTTCTAAAAGGAACATCAGCTCTCACAATTCCGTCTTCATCTACCAAAACTACCGGAAATGTTTCAAAAAAAGTAGGCATACGACGTACAAAAAGCTCGCGCCCTTCTTTATCTCTAAAGACGGGGTGTCCTAACCATCCAACAGCAATTCCATCCCCATTGTCCATTGAGCCTGCTCTGAATAATCCCCCCTTTGCCGGATTATTACCAATATAATCATAAAAAGCTAATTTTTCGGGAATTTTAGACCAAGCTTCCGATAAACTAAGATTTTCGGCTAGCCCGGCACTAACTCTTCGATATATTTCTTGCTGAAAGTATCCCTGATCCCACTGATAACGAGTAGGACCAAATAATTCGATTGGGGTAGTTGCTGAACCATACCACATAGTTCCAGCAACAACAAAAGCTGCAAAAAAAACAGCAGCGATACTACTGGAAAGTACAGTTTCAATATTGCCCATACGTAATCCTTTGTATAGACGTTGAGGCGGACGAACACTAAGATGGAATAGGCCTGCTAATATGCCCAATGTACCCGCTGCAATATGATGAGAGGCTATTCCTCCCGGAACAAAAGGATCAAAACCTTCCGCGCCCCACGCTGGATTTACAGATTGTACTTTTCCAGTTAGTCCATAAGGATCGGACACCCATATTCCAGGACCATACAAACCTGTTACATGAAATGCGCCAAAGCCAAAGCAAGCTACCCCTGAGAGAAATAAATGAATTCCAAAGATCTTGGGCAAATCCAAAGAAGGTTTTCCCGTACGTTCATCACAGAATATTTCTAGGTCCCAATATACCCAATGCCAGATAGCTGCCAAGAAGCACAAACCGGAAAACACTATGTGTGCCCCTGCCACACCTTCATAACTCCAAATACCCGGATTTGTTATAGTTCCTCCTGAAATACTCCAACCGCCCCACGAATTGGTTATTCCTAAACGAGTCATGAAGGGTATAACGAACATACCTTGTCTCCACATCGGATCAAGAACGGGATCAGAGGGATCAAAAACCGCTAATTCATATAAAGCCATCGAACCAGCCCAACCAGAAACTAGAGCTGTATGCATTATATGAACAGAAAGCAATCGACCGGGATCATTCAATACGACAGTATGAACACGATACCAAGGTAAACCCATGGAAATACCTCTTTATCAAAGAAAAATAGACACTATGCCACTTTATTTTATCGCATTGGAAAAGACTATATATATATACTAACCATGTACCTAACCTTTTCAGTAGATTCCGTATCGGAAAGGATTAATATTTATTCCATTCCATTGAAAATAACGTGAAAATAACGGAACAATTTTGTTCGTAAGAACAAAGAGAAGCAGATCTATTCTATACCCGATAAGTACCAATACGCAATGGGAGGATTGGTCCCATTTTTGGGGAACGAATGGATAGATACTTGTTTATCATTCGAACGATCGATTTCTTCGTTCAAATTTTTTCTTTATTCATTCTGTCTTACTCTATAAACTTTCCAATCTATGTATCAAATAGAATAAAGAGAAAAAAGGGATGAAGACAATAAACCATTGATTGTTACGTTTCCATATTAAAGTGAAGTATAGTACTAAATTTTTTTCTTTAATTTAATGCCCATTGGTGTTCCAAAAGTACCTTTTCGGAGTCCTGGAGAGGAAGATGCGGTTTGGGTTGACATATAGTGCGACTTGTCAGACATATTGGGTCATATGGGATTTACCCGTTCTCTCCCCTGATCGAGATATCCTCTGTTTCGCCCAAGAGATATTGTATTGAGTGAGGCATCAATCAATCATTCGGAGCGTGAAGTGCAATTAGATCAATTTATTTTATATTGGGGATCAATATTATCAATTTAGAAGAATTTATGGTTTACTTGGACTGATAAAATAAAGTATCCAGGCTCCGTTCAGAAAATACCAAATCGATAACAAATTGTTAATATAATATATGTATGATTACCACTTGTATCATAAATGATTCTTATACCTACTATTACTTTATACCTACTATTACTATAGTAGTGATAGTAGTGATCCCAAATTGCCGACCAACGGAATAGTATGATGAATACATCAAATAGTTTTGGGAAAGCAAGACAAAAAAAAAGTCATAACAAAAAAATGGTACTGAGACCATTTGTCCTATATGTGCAAATAGAATTCGGACAGATCTTTTCCCGGGGTAGACCATGAACCTAAAAGAATTGAAAGGACCCATTCAGGAACAAGACAATGACATCGTGATTTTAATATCGATGAAACAATACATCAATGATAGGTTAGTTTAATAAGTTCAGTAATCTCTTTTTTTTTTAGAGGGAAGGGAGCCTAAACTCATCTCGTTTTTTTTAATAGAAGACCTTTCATTAAGAAAACCTGTTACATAAAAAAAAGAAATAAAGCTGGAATCGACACATTGATTCTTTTTTTTCTTTTTCACAATTTTTTTTTGAACCGTATGTATCCAAAGGTGCACGTACGGTTCCTAAGGGATGCAATTTTGTCCTAATCAACCGACTTTATCGAGAAAGATTACTTTTTTTAGGCCAAGAGGTTGATAGCGAGATCTCGAATCAACTTGTTGGTCTCATGGTATATCTCAGTATAGAAGATGGTACTAGGGATCTTTATTTGTTTATAAACTCTCCCGGCGGATGGGTAATACCAGGAATAGCCATTTATGATACTATGCAATTTGTGTCACCTGATGTGCATACGATATGCATGGGATTAGCCGCGTCAATGGGATCTTTTATTCTGGTCGGAGGAGAAATTACCAAACGTCTAGCATTCCCTCACGCTTGGCGCCAATGAGTTTTTATTTGATTGAAAAAAAAGAAGACTATGCCTTCGCCACATTGATTATAAAAGAAAATTATAAGTAATAATAGCATGGCACTTCGGGTTCGATATGAACAAACCATTATTGTTTTTTCATAACATGAGATTTTGTATCGAGATAGTAGTATGAAATAAAGGTTATTTCCGATTTGATCTTATGTGTCGGGAGTACATTTCAGCGTCACAAACCATTTTTCTTCCACACCAGAAGTCTCTTTCTGATACTTATGCTATGAAAGAAAGAGTACAAAAATGAAAAAAAAAAAAGATCATTTTTGACTTATTTGATCGTATCAAAAAGAAACTTTGGGATTGCTAAATCACAGACGAGATAAATATATAAAGTAACAGAACCATCATAGTATTCTTTTTTACTTCTATGAAAGGAAGGGTGGTAAATGGATCATTCAACGATCTGGATTAGATGGATTCTATTTCTTTCTTCGCTAGAATAGAAGAGAAGAAAGGGTCAATTCCATTGCAGAGCCGTATGCAATGAACAAAAGATGCCTGTACGGTTATTCAATTCTATTTGATTTTTTTTTCTTGTTATTTTTTTATCCCCTACTTTAGTTTAGCCCAATCATGCGAGATAGAAGAACCGTTCATGATGTTATATCAATATCATCAGGGTTATGATTCACCAACCTGCTAGTTCTTTTTATGAGGCACAAGCAGGGGAATTTATCCTGGAAGCGGAAGAACTACTGAAACTTCGCGAAACCCTAACAAAGGTTTATGTACAAAGAACGGGCAACCCTTTATGGGTTGTATCCGAGGATATGGAAAGGGATGTTTTTATGTCAGCAACAGAAGCCCAAACTCATGGCATTGTTGATCTTGTAGCGGTCGAAAATGAAAATACTGGGGATTTCGTATAAATCTATTTTATTTCAAACCATAATTCAAATTTTCTGTGATTTGATATTGAATAGAAATAATTCATGATGATCAATCATCAGGTTAAGATCGATCTAAACCAACCCATTTTATTCTATATATACATATATATACATACGACATGCCAACTATTAAACAACTTATTAGAAACACAAGACAGCCAATAAGAAATGTTACAAAATCTCCCGCTCTTAGAGGATGTCCTCAGCGTCGAGGAACATGTACTAGGGTGTATGTGCGACTCGTTCAGATCATAAGTTCGAACAAATGAGACAATTTTTTCAGTATCAATGACCGGTACCAATGAATAGGATAGATAGAGAAGATCTATCATATACCCATATTGTATATGGAATTTATGGTTTCCATTGGTGCAAATCCAATCATCTAGATTTGAAATAAGAAGCAATTCCCCATTGGTAGCAAATGGTTATCCATTAAGCGGAGGAAATGGTATCATAAGAAGCAAAAAGGTTATGCTCCTTTTCTTGAAAGAACGGACTAACAGGGTCAGCTACCTAGCCAACTTTCATAATTAAATGCCGTCACTGTATGGATAACTCTTTTTGTGAAAAGAGCTATTACTGTAGATAGGTAGAGCCAAAGAGTGTGAACTATACAAGTTAACAATAACATTTGATTAAATGAAAGAAGAGGCTCCGGTGTATAGAGAGGACCTCACCGTTTAAGAGGTAACCATAGAAACGATGGAACCCACTATTTTTTTTTTATTTAGTATCGTTCTAATTTCTTATTTCCAGTGAAATAACTGGAAGGAATAGAATACAAAATCGTGGTTGGGAAGGTCATAGTAGCAAAAGCCATTGGAATTGATATTTTATATATCGGAATAATCCGTTTTGTTATTAATCGACCGGGGAAGGGGAAAAGGATGACTGAAAGAAGAGAAATCAATTAGTTATTCATTAAGCTTTAATCTGATTCAATGACCAGAGTTAAACGAGGATATACAGCTCGGAGACGTCGAACAAAAATTCGTTTATTTGCATCAACCTTTAGAGGGGCTCATTCAAGACTTACTCGAACGATTACTCAACAGAAAATGAGAGCTTTGGTTTCCTCTCATCGAGATAGAGGCAGACAAAAGAGGGATTTTCGTCGTTTGTGGATCACTCGGATAAACGCAGTAACTCGTGAGAATAAGGTATTCTATAGTTATAGTATATTAATACACAATCTGTACAAGAAGCAATTGCTTCTTAATCGTAAAATACTTGCGCAAATAGCTATATCAAATAAGAATTGTCTTTACATGATTTCCAATAAAATTATCAAATAAAGGAGATTCAAAAGTAATATACAGGAATGATTGAAAGGGAATTCCCCGGAGAATGAACTCCGGGAAGATATAGAATAAAAATAAATTAAGATAAGTAGTAGAAATGAACGAACATCTTTCAATAAAAAAAAATATTTATTCTTCTCCCCCATTTTTGTTTCTTATATTATAACACAAGAATCAAATCAGGATTCTAGGCCTTTTCGAACAAAACATCAATCTGAGCTTGAGTTCCAATTGTATTTTTGAGTCAATTGAGGAGTATGCCTATTTATTTCTGGTTCTAGGACCAGTAGTTCTTGGGATCGACTCAGCTCTCTCAAATTGTTTCTCATTATTAAGAAAAGGTAACAAAGATAAAATACGAGCTTGTTTTATAGCAATAGTAATTAATCGTTGTTGTTTCAAGGTCAATCTATTCACTCGTCTAGATAATATTTTTCCTTGTTCACTAATAAATCGACTAATTAAACTCATGTTTCTATAATCGATTCGATCCCCCGATCCAATTGGGGGCAAACGCCTACGAAAGGATCGCTTGTATTTACGAAAAGGTTGCTTGGATTTATCCATGGTTTATTCCTTATCTCTAAAGTTCTATTTATTTATTCATTTCGGATCCAACCGAAATAGGCTTTGATTCATATATTATTTCATTCATATACTATATATCTATACACATGAAAGAATATCTACATAAAATCGGGTTTGATTTGTATATATTATGTATATTATATATGTTAAGTTCTTACTCTTCCTGTCCTGTTCTTTGGAAAGATCGAACACATGATGTTCCCTTCGATCTATTTCTTGATTTCCCCATGAATCGTATGCTTATGACAATAGCGACAAAATTTTTGCAATTCTAATCGACTGGGTGTATTGTGGCGATTCTTTTGAGTAATATATCTAGAAATGCCCCGCGATTCCTTATTGACACTATTTCGGACACAACTGGTACATTCCAAAATAACTCTGACTCTGACATCTTTACCCTTGGCCATGAACCTCCTTTAGATTTTGTATCGACTTAACTTAAGTCTTATATTTTCGATCCGAACCGAAGAAGAAGAAAAAAATCAATAGAAGTTACTAGTTAGAAATTCCATTTCTAAGCATTTCGTTGTAATTCTTCTTATTATCTTATCTAATTAATTTATTATCTAATTAATAGAATATGTATTAATATAGTATATATTAAGTTAAGTAATACAAAATAGAATAATAATTAAGTAATACAATTTCTTTCTAACTATCAATTATTTCTATCCTAAATCCCAATATTTCATTTAAGTATCTTTTTTCTATGCTATGATTTCGTAGAGCCCGCCCTAGACTGGATACACATTTTAATTTTATTTCTGTTTTCCCAAATTTGATCTTGGATCTACCGGATTTTTTATGAGGTTCAATACACTTTTTCCTTCTCTTTCCTTACTATTCTAAAGAATTGAAAGGGAGAGTCGAGGTTTTAGTTACGTCATGTGGAATTATATTTCTTCATTTCTTCGCATATCAATAACTAGAATTAAAAAAAGGGGAATGACAGGGCATCTGGGAATAAACGATTAATTTCTATCAATAGACCCGCTAAAGACCCAAACCATAGAGTAGTTAACACAGGTGCCACGGAGAGATATGTTTTTAGATCTCGCATTGAAAATCCTCCTTCTTTATTGTAATACATATATTGTCAGATGCTGTAGTTCAAGATCATTTTTATTTATTTTTACGCGGATTTCCTAACAAAAATGGATATGTACAATGAACCAATAGATGAGATTTTCCTGTCACTAAAAAAGAAAAAGATGACCCCTTCTTCCTGAGCATTACGGATAAATATTCATTCTTTTTTATATGTTAGGTTGGGTTTCAGATGTATATAATTCTTTTATTATATGAAACCAAAAACAAGAAATGACAAGAAAGTTCTATATAGATAGAGGAGAAAATAAAGATGTGGAAAACAAGACAGGTATTTTGTACAATGACACTGTACAACAATTTTAAAAAGGGATGTAGCGCAGCTTGGTAGCGCGTTTGTTTTGGGTACAAAATGTCACGGGTTCAAATCCTGTCATCCCTACCTATTACTTCTCCTATGGGCAGTAACGAGAGATTAATTGAGATCGACGGGGCATAATCTTTCATTTTTGGATACTATATTTATGTAAGATGTGTTAGAAGTTAAGTGGAAAAAAAATTTCTTTGAAAGCGCTCTTAGTTCAGTTCGGTAGAACGCGGGTCTCCAAAACCCGATGTCGTAGGTTCAAATCCTACAGAGCGTGATTCCGTCTATCTTATGTATGTCGAATCACAATAAAATAACTTAACAAAACAAAGTTGAATTGCAACTGGAATTTGACCTCCCCCCTGTAGGAGGTCAATCAAAAAAAGAAATGTTACTCAATCAAAGGTCCAACTGATCACCACGTCTGTATTGTAAATATGCAGTCACAAATAATCCTGCCAAAGTAATAGGAATTAGACCTAAGACGATTCCAAATAGAAAAACTTCAATCATTTCGGTTTGTTTGAGGGGATAAAAAAGGGGGGTAAGATCTATCCCTAAAT